TAAATCTATTAAATCTAGATTCTAATATAATTCATAATATTTATTTTTATATAATTATAATATTATATAAATATATAATAACAAATTACTAAAAAGATTAATAAAAAAAAGAAAATATACGAAGAAATTCGTCCACCCCCCACATATTTGATAGCTTCTCCCATAAAAAAACTTGAAATACCAACTCCATTTGGAATTCCATCAATTATTTGTCTATCAAAAAAATAATTGAATTTAGCTAACTTTCTTACACTCCCAATTAAAGATACTTCAAAAAAAGCATCTATATAACCACGATTATATGACCAATCATATATAACATTGATTATCTTATCAGGAATAATTTTTTTAGTAACACTTTTTTGAAATAAATTCAATACGTTCAAGTTTTGTAAAGAAGAAAAAACAGGTTTATAGAGAAAAGACGCTATCAATATTCCGAAAAAAGCTATACTCACCGAAAAAGTTGCATTTGTAAAAAATTCATACCAATCGACAGAATTCTTTGAATTTTGATGGAAAAGGTCTATAGACGGAATTAACAATTTGGATAAGATATCCAAATCTATTCCATCTTGGCTGAAAGAAATTCCAATGGACCCAACGAAGAAAGTAAATAATACTAATACAAGCATAGAAAATAGCATGGTATTGTCAGATTCATGAGGATAAAAAAAAGGAATGTTTTTAGTACCAAAATAGGTACTCTCAACAAAAAGACGTTTTATGCTTTTGAAATTTCGATTAATTGTATTTGAATATTTCCTCTTCCGAAAAAAAGAAGTCCTTTCATTATTATTCATTGTTAATAAACCTAATAAATGAATTTTCTTTTTTAATTTCTTTTTTCCTTCTTTGCCCCATAAAGATATTGAATAGAATGAACTATTTTTCTTTCCGTTGAAATTTTGAAAATGAACGTTTAAATATCCTTCAAAAACTAGTAAATAGATTCGAAACATATAAAATGCAGTTAATCCTGCTGTGGAACAAGCTATTATTGCGAAAATCGGTGAATACAACCAACTATCATTAAGAATCTCATCCTTGGACCAAAAACAAGCAAAAGGTGGAATACCACAAAGAGAAAGTGTACCTATTAAAAAAGCGGTTTTTGTAATTGGCGCATGTTTTGTTAAACCGCCCATAAGAACCATATTTTGACTTTTATCTGGAGAATATCCAACAATTGCTTCCATTGAATGGATAATGGATCCAGATCCTAAAAACAACAATGCTTTTGAATAAGCATGAGTAATCAAATGAAATAAAGCGGCTCGATAAGAGCCCATACCTAAAGCTAACATCATATAACCCAATTGAGACATTGTAGAATAGGCCAAATTTTTCTTAATATCTTTTTGAGCAATAGCTAAAGTTGCTCCTAATACTACTGTTATTATACCTATCAAAGCTATTCCACTCATTATGAAGGGTATAACTGTGAAAAGGGGAAGAAGCCGAGCTACAAGAAAAATTCCTGCTGCTACCATAGTAGCAGCGTGTATAAGAGCCGAAATAGGGGTCGGCCCTTCCATAGCATCCGGTAACCAGACATGAAGAGGGAATTGGGCAGATTTCGCAACTGATCCACAAAATAATAAGAGGGCGCAGAAAGTAACAAAAAAAATATTAACCTCATTCTTATAAATCAAGTTATTAAATATTTGAAATAAATCCCGAAATTCCAAACTACCCGTTATCCAATAAAGACCTAAAATTCCTAATAATAAACCAAAATCCCCTACACGATTAGTTACAAATGCTTTTTGACAAGCCTTTGCCGCAATAGGACGTGTAAACCAAAAACCTATTAATAGATAAGAACACATTCCAACCAATTCCCAAAAAATATAAACTTGTATCAAATTGGAACTTGTAACTAATCCCAACATTGAAGTATTAAAAAAACTCAGATAAGTAAAAAATCTCAAATATCCTTGATCATGAGACATATAATTATCACTATAAAAAAGAACCAGAATACCAACAGTAGTGATTAATATTGACATAATAGAAGTAAGTGAATCGAACAAGTAGCCAAACTCTAAAGAAATATCATTATTAATAGTCCAAGACCATACATATTGATAGATTGAACTGTTCTGGATTTGATGAATAGATAGATCGATCGAAAAAATCATAACTATTATTAACAATAAAATACTAGGAAAAGCCCACATACGGCGAAGATTTTTTGTTGCCGTGGGAAAAAGTAGAAGTCCTACCCCTATTAAAATAGGAACTGGAAGTGGGAGGAAAGGTATGATCCATGAAAATTGATGTGTATATTCCATACAAAAAAAAATAAAGAATAAAAAATATTTTGATTCTTAATGAATTTTCTTTCTTATTCGTTTGTTTTATCTCTTTTGTAAAGGGTTCGGTTAATAAAAAAGTGGATATATAAATAGAATTTGAGATTTTTTTTTAATTATTCTGAATCGTTGCACAATACTTCCAATATCCCAAAGTACAAAGTAAAAATAGACCAATAACCAAATTAAATTCGAATATATATATATTATATATATATATTATTATTTTATATTAAGAATTAAGAAATATTAATTCCTATTTAGAATTACTATAGTTAGTAATAATATTTTATATTAAGAAATATTAAATTACTATAAATAAAAAATTATATATATTATAATAAAAATAAATAAAAACGAAATTTGTAAAATTAAAATTATTATCTATAGACTGAGGATAAATAATTACACCAAAACTAAGAACATTCGTTTCTTTTGCTATATGAATGAATCAGAAAAAACATATGAAATGACCCGATCAAATAATCTTATTATTATTCAGAAACATTAGTTCATTTTTGAACTAATTGATACATTAAAATTACATTACAATAAAAGGAGATCTAGATATATATGTTTGGAAATATTTTGAAAAGGTTTCTAATATTCAATGTTTTTACTTTAGATAGAAATAAAAAAAATAGGAAGGATAGCTAAGACGACATATGGCTAATTAAAGAATATTTCGTTTTCATTTACAGAACAAATCAAATGTCTTTCACATCAAACTATAGCAATGAAAAAATTATCTTAATTATATGGCAGTTCCAAAAAAGCGCACTTCTAGATCAAAAAAAAAAATTCGTAAGAATTTTTGGAAAAAAAAGGGATATTGGACAGCATTGAAAGCCTTTTCATTAGCGCAATCCATTTTGACAGGGAACTCAAAAAGTTTTTTTTGTAACAAATAAAAATGTTGCACTAATCTGAATTAGCTCGATTCAAAGAGTATTCTTTAATATTTAATATTGACCATATATTTAGCATATATTATAATATATATATGCTAAATATATAATCTAAATTTTTTAGAATGTAGTGTAATAATAGATATAGAAATTAACGTTAAGGATTTCATTGAAAAAATGGAAATGCATTTCTTTAGAGTCATAAAATTAATGAAATAATTAAAAAATGAGTGATAAACAACTACAACAAAATGTTTTTTTCATTCATTCCTAGATTGAAGTAAGAACTATCTAGTTTCAGTTTCAACAGTGCTTTTTTTGAATTCGAAAAAGTGTAAACTACGAAAAACCCATTCTCCTTTGTTAAATTTGAAAACTAACACTGGAAATGAAAAAAAAACAAGAATACAACTTAACTTCGTATTAAAATCGAAACGTTCTATTTTTTTTTTTTGAATATTTTTTCGATTTGATTACTATACTTCTACTTCTATAGTTAATATGAACTTATAGTATAGAATTAGAATAATAATAGAATTCTTCAAATTTTTTAATGTTTAGTAAACAAATGTATTAAATTAATATTCAAATTCCACGTTAATTGATTCTTTTAATCTCGACGATTGACTAATGAATCGGTTATTATGATTTCGAGTAAGCCGCTATGGTGAAATTGGTAGACACGCTGCTCTTAGGAAGCAGTGCTAGAGCATCTCGGTTCGAGTCCGAGTAGCGGCATGGCATCCTATATCTCTATTCTAAAAGAAGAAGTCCTATAATGAATTCAATTCCCGATTCCTATCCTAGTATTTATACCTTTTTTATTTTCATTATAGATATTTATTTTCATTATATATATGATATTTTCAACTTTAGAGCATATATTAACTCATATATCGTTTTCGGTCATATCTATTGTAATTTCAATTCATTTAATAACCTTATTAGTCAATGAAATCGTAGGATTATATGATTTGTCCAAAAAAGCCATGACAATAACTTTTTTCTGTGTAACGGGATTGTTAATTACTCGTTGGTTTTTTTCGGGCCATTTACCTTTTAGTGATTTATATGAATCCTTAATCTTTCTTTCATGGGGTTTTTCTATTTTTCATATGGTTCCTTTTTTTAAAAAGGATAAAAACCTTTTAAGTACAATAATAGCACCAAGTGTTATTTTTACCCAAGGCTTTGCTACTTCAGGTCTTTTAACCAAAATGCATCAATCCGTAATATTAGTACCCGCTCTACAATCCCATTGGCTAATGATGCACGTCAGTATGATGATATTAGGATATGCAGCTCTTTTATGTGGATCATTATTATCAGTGGCTATTTTAGTCATTACGTTTCAAGAAGTAATCCAAATTCTTGCTTTTACCAAGAATTTGTATTCTTTAAATAAATCATTTGATTTTGCTGAAATCAAATATATTAATATGAATGAACGAAAGAATGTTTTACGAACAACTTCTTCTTCTAGAAATTATTACAGGTCTCAATTTATTCAACAATTGGATCGTTGGGGTTATCGTATTATTAGTCTAGGTTTTCTCTTTTTAACAATAGGTATTCTTTCAGGAGCAGTATGGGCTAACGAGGCATGGGGATCATATTGGAATTGGGATCCAAAGGAAACTTGGGCCTTTATTACGTGGACCATATTCGCGATTTATTTACATACTAGAAAAAATAAAAAATTAGAAGGTGTAAATTCTTCAATAGTGGCCTCTATAGGATTTCTTATAATTTGGGTATGTTATTTGGGGATCAATCTATTAGGAATAGGACTACATAGTTATGGTTCATTTATATCTAATTGAATTAAAAAAATGAGTAACGAACTTAACCTGAGAAATAAAAATATGGAAAGCATATATATATACTTTCCATAAATTAAACTTCCCAAAAATCGTCGAGAACCCTTTCAATCATTACATTACTTGATTTTAAGGGTTCTCACAAACAACAAACATATTCGATTACAATTCAATTTTTTTGTTAAGTTAATCTAACATAAAAATCTTTGTCCAAAGGTTTTTTTTCTCTTTTTTATTTATTGGTTTTGTTTTATTCATTTATTCAAGAAAACTATCTATCAAAAATTAGATAGAATAGCTTCAACTTTCTCAACCGAGAATGAGAAAATGAAATCTGGATAAATACCAATACCTAGTACGGGTATAAGGATAGAAATAGAAATAAATAATTCTCTCGGCCCAGAATCAAAAAAATAAGAGTTTGGTGTATTAAAAAACTTGTATCCATAGAACATCTGCCGTAAGATAGATAATAAATAAATAGGAGTTAATATCATTCCAATTGCTGTTACAAAAGTAATTAGTATTTTCATCATGAAAAGATATTTTTGACTAGTAATTATTCCAAAAAAAACTATCAATTCTGCAACAAAACCGCTCATGCCCGGTAATGCAAGAGAAGCCATCGATAAGATAGTAAAAATCGTGAATATTTTTGGCATTGGGATAGCCATTCCGCCCATTTCGTCAAGATTAAGAAGACGTAGTCTATCATAACTAGTTCCTGCCAAGAAAAAAAGCGCAGCGCCAATAAATCCATGAGATATTATTTGTAAAATGGCCCCGTTGAGCCCAGTATCACTTATGGAACCAATTCCTATAATAAGGAAACCCATATGAGATACCGAGGAATAAGCTATTCTTTTTTTTAAATTACGTTGACCAAAAGATGTTGAAGCAGCATAGATTATTTGAATAGAACCCAATATCATTAACCAGGGGCAAAATATGGAATGAGCATGGGAAAATAATTCCATATTAATTCGAACCAACCCATATGCTCCCATTTTTAATAAGATTCCGGCTAAAAGCATACAAGTGCTGTAATGTGCCTCTCCGTGGGTATCTGGTAACCATGTATGTAAGGGTATAATCGGCGATTTGACAGCAAAAGCAATAAGAAATGCCATATAGAATATTATTTCTAGCGCCACAGGATACGATTGATTAGTTAATGTTTCAAAATTTAATGTTGGTTCATTCGAACCATATAAACTGATACCCAGAATTCCCATTAATAAAAAAACAGAACTTCCCGCAGTGTACAAAATAAACTTTGTAGCTGAATACAAACGTTTCTTTCCTCCCCACATGGCTAAAAGTAGATAAACGGGAATTAATTCCAATTCCCACATGATGAAAAAAAGTAAAATGTCTCGAGAAGAAAATAGTCCTATTTGACCGCTATACATTGCTAACATCAGGAAATAGAATAATTGGTATTCTCGAGTAACTGGCTGAGCCGCTAACGTGGCTAAAGTGGTGATAAATCCCGTTAGTAAGATAGGTCCTATAGAGAGTCCATCTATTCCGAAGCTCCAGTA